GGGGGGCATGTATGGTTAGGTTCCATTTGTATTTTTGGTGGAATCTGGCATATCTTAACCAAACCTTTTGCCTGGGCTCGACGTGCACTTGTATGGTCGGGGGAGGCTTACTTATCTTATAGTTTAGGCGCTTTATCTGTTTGTGGTTTCATTGCGTGTTGCTTTGTCTGGTTCAATAATACCGCTTATCCTAGTGAGTTTTACGGGCCCACTGGACCAGAAGCTTCTCAAGCTCAAGCATTTACTTTTCTAGTTAGAGACCAACGTCTTGGGGCTAACGTGGGATCTGCTCAAGGACCCACAGGTTTAGGTAAATATCTAATGCGTTCCCCAACGGGAGAAGTCATTTTTGGGGGAGAAACTATGCGCTTTTGGGATCTGCGTGCTCCTTGGTTAGAACCCTTAAGGGGTCCAAATGGTTTGGACTTGAGTAGGTTGAAAAAAGATATACAACCTTGGCAAGAACGTCGGTCTGCGGAATATATGACTCACGCTCCTTTAGGTTCTTTAAATTCTGTAGGTGGTGTAGCTACCGAGATCAATGCAGTTAATTATGTCTCTCCGAGAACTTGGTTAGCTACCTCTCATTTTGTTCTGGGATTCTTCCTATTCGTGGGTCATTTATGGCACGCGGGAAGAGCTCGCGCAGCCGCAGCGGGATTTGAAAAGGGAATTGATCGTGATCTTGAGCCTGTTCTTTTCATGACTCCTCTTAACTAAGACGGGAGATCCAATGCTTCAAGTAGGAATCGGTTTGATTTCGCCATACGTATTGAGGGAATCAGGTCATATTTAAAAAGGATTTTGCTTTTCTTTCTTTTCAACTCATTTTTTTCTATCTAATACTTTTTTCTGGCTCGGCTAGTCCACCCAGCCGAGCCTTTTTATTCTTATTCATCTTAAGAGTCTTCTTAAGTTAAGAAGCCGGGAAAAACTAAAACCAATAAAGAAAGAAATCTCTTCATCGAGCAAAAGGAGAGAGAGGGATTCGAACCCTCGATAGTTCTTTGTATCGAACTATGCCGGTTTTCAAGACCGGAGCTATCAACCACTCAGCCATCTCTCCGAAAGATAATTTCTATTTTATTTTTATTCCACCGAATAGAACATAGTTGATACCATCACTATGTATAGAAAGATATCGTGTGTGAATTATCTATCTGTATATATAGATAGATGAGACGCAATCTAGCTTGCATATTTGTTTGTGAATGTGAAGTCAAAAAAATCACCCTTGATCCCATGCCCGAATAAAAGCGGCAAAAAGTTGGAGGAAATAAACCCTATAGACTCATCGGATTCATGGTAAAATTCTTCTATGCTGCATTTTATTAATTCGATACGATAGAGGGATCAAATGGTATAGTTCTTTTGTTGATACCTTGGAGGATTAGAAACATGACTCTTGCTTTCCAATTGGCTGTTTTTGCATTAATTGCTACTTCGTTAATCTTACTGATTAGTGTACCCGTTGTTTTTGCTTCTCCTGATGGTTGGGTGAGTAACAAAAATCTTGTATTCTCGGGTACATCATTATGGATTGGATTAGTTTTTCTGGTGGGTATCCTTAATTCTCTTATTTCTTGAATCTATACGTTCCCAGATCCAAAACGGACCCCTCCGACGAATTTCTTGGATTGTGAAACACATTGAAATTCAATACAATACCGATAAATCCCCCAAAAGCAAATAAAAAAAATAATAACAGATAGAGGGGGGTCCGTTAAACTTGCGAATTCTGTAACTTGAAAAAGATAAATAGAACTTGAATGATGAATGAAATCAAAAAAAAAGTTAAACAATTTTAATATGAATTTGAATATTTTTTCATTTCTATTTTTTATTTCTATTCTATATATTTAAATATATCAATATTGAAATATCGAATTTTTTTAATATATAGAATTATTTTAATGATTTTTTTATAATTTTTATATTTCTAATTTTTAGAATTTATAGAATTGTATAGTGTAATAAAATCAAAACTATTGGATAATGTATATTTAGAATGTATATTTAGAATGTATATTAACGATATATAATTAAAAATATATATATTATTATTTTATTTTTAGTATTTTATTAATATTAAAATTTTATTAATAATATTAAAATTTTATTAATATTAAAATAATAATTAATAATAATATTTATTAATAATCATTTCTAATTTGAATTGGTTTTGTGTTGGAATTTGATAAAAAAATCCCCCTCACGAGAGTATTTGACCTAGCTTTGACCAAATATTATCCCGCCTCTTCGTATCAAGAGTATCAAAAAGTATCAAAAACAAAAAATGCGGATATAGTCGAATGGTAAAATTTCTCTTTGCCAAGGAGAAGACGCGGGTTCGATTCCCGCTATCCGCCCAGGCAATGTATTTAAGAGGATGGAGGAGTTGTTCTAATTGACTGTATTGTTATAGTTGACTGGAATATAATAACTTCCGCCCTCAAAAAAGTGTTAATGACGTACTAGTGAATAGGGTGAAGTCTTACTT